AGTAACCCAATCGATTCTTAGAAAATATATTATATTACCTTCATTGATAATAGCTAAAAATATTGTCCGCATGCTATTATTCCAATTTCCCGAGTGGTCCGAGGATTTAAAAGATTGGAATCAGGAAATGCATGTTAAATGCACCTACGGTGGTGTTCAATTATCCGAAACAGAATTTCCGAAAAACTGGTTAACGGACGGTATGCAGATAAAGATCCTATTCCCTTTTCGCCTGAAACCCTGGCATAGATCTAAGATACAATCCCCCCATAAAGATCCAATAAACAAAAAAAGTGGACAAGAAAATGATTTTTGTTTTTTAACAATTTGGGGAACGCAAACCGACCGGCCTTTTGGTTCTCCCCGAAAACAACGTTCGTTTTTTGAACCCATTTTTAAAGAACTCAAAAAAAAAATTATAAAATGGAAAACTAAGTCCTTTCTCGTTTTAAGAGTTTTAAAAGAACGAACAAAATTTCTTCGAAAGGTCGCAAAAGAAACAAAAAAATGGGTCATCAAAAGGATTCCATTTCGAAAAGGAAGAATAAAAGAACTTTCAAAAAAAAACAATTCGCTAATCAGTAATCAGATGATTCAAGAAGCGTCTATTGAAATTCCATCTATGGATTGGACAAATTTCTCACTGACAGAACAAAAACTGAAAGATCTGGCTAATAGAACAAGCATAATCAGAAATCAAATAGATAAAATTACAAAAGAAAAGAAAAAAGGATCGCTAACTCAAGAAATAAATATTAGTTCGAACAAAACAAATTATTGTGCTAAAATATTAGAATCATCAAAAAAAATTTGGCAGATATTAAAAAAAAGAAATACTCGATTAATCCGCAAATCCTATTTTTTTATAAAATTTTTCATTCAAAAGATATACATAAATATTTTTCTATCTATCCTTACTATTCCAAGAATCAATCTAAAACTTTTTCTTGAATCAAGAATAAAAAAAATTAAAATTTTTGATAAAAACGTCCACAATAATGAAGCAAATCAGGAAATAATTAATAAAACAAATAAAAATAAAATTCACTTTATTTCGACTATAAAAAAATCACTTTCTAAGATTAGTAATAAGAATTCAAAGATTTCTTGTGATTTATCGTCTTTCTCACAATCACAAGCATATGTATTTTACAAATTGTTACAAGCCCAAGTGATTAACTTTTATAATTTAAGATCCGTTCTTCAATATCATGGAACATCTCTATTTGTTAAGAATGAAATAAAAGATTTTTTTGAAAAACAACGAATATTTAATTACGAATTAAGACATAAACCTTTTTGGAATTTTGGAATAAATCAATGGAAAAACTGGTTAAGCGGTCATTATCAATATGATTTATCTCCGATTAGATGGGTTAGGTTAGTACCACAAGAATGGCGAACTAGAATCAATCAACACTATATGGCTCAAAATAAGGATTTAACTAAAATAGATTTATATGAAAAAAACAGATTAACTCATTGCGAAAAACTAAATTTTTTTGAAGCAGACCCATTACAGAATCAAAACTATAATTTTAAAAAACACTCTAGATATGATCTTTTATCATATAAATCGATTAATTATGAAGATAAGAAAGACTCGTATATTGATAGATCACTAGTCCAAGTAAATAATAAAGAAGAATTTTTTTATAATTACAATAGAAAGAAAGGCAAATTTTTTGCTATGTTGGGAGGTATCCCTATCAATAATTATCTAAGAGAAGATGATATTATGGATATGGAGAAAATTTCGGATAGAAAATATGTTGATTGGAGAATTCTCCATTTTTTCCTTAGAAATAAGGTCGATATTGAATCCCGGGTTGATTGGATGGGAATGAATGAAGAAATACTAAGTCGTCCTATATCAAACTCAAACCCGGAGCCTTGGTTCTTCCCAGAATTGGGGCTACTTTGACTTAAGAGAATTCTCCATTTTTTCCTTAGAAATAAGGTCGATATTGAATCCCGGGTTGATTGGATGGGAATGAATGAAGAAATACTAAGTCGTCCTATATCAAACTCAAACCCGGAGCCTTGGTTCTTCCCAGAATTGGGGCTACTTTGTAATGCATATAGAATGAAACCCTGGATCATACCAATCAAATTACTGCTTTTCCCTTTTAATGGAAATGAAAATGGTAAGAAAAATATAACTGAAAAAAAAAAGGCAGATCTTTTTATATCCTTGAATCAAAAAAAATATCTTGACCTTGTGAATCAAAGTAAAAAAGAAAAAGAACCCGCAGGCCAGGGGAATCCGAGATTAGATGCACAAAAGCAAGTAAGTCTTGGATCAGTAGCAGAGCTTGATGACTTCTTAAAAAAAAATTTGTGTTTTCAGTTGAGATGGGATGATTCTTTAAATCAAAAAATAATCACTAATATCAACATATATTCTCTTCTGAGTCGACTGATAAATCCTAAAAAAATTGTTATCTCCTCTATTCAAAAGGGAGAAATCCATCTGAATATTTTAATACTTCAGAAGGATTTAACTATTATCAACATATATTCTCTTCTGAGTCGACTGATAAATCCTAAAAAAATTGTTATCTCCTCTATTCAAAAGGGAGAAATCCATCTGAATATTTTAATACTTCAGAAGGATTTAACTATTACCGAATTGATGGAAAAGGGAATGTTGATTATCGAACCCCTTAGTCTGCCTGTAAAAAATGATGGACAATTTTTTATATATCAAACCGTAGGTATTTCATTGGTTCATAAGAATAAGCGCAAAATTCCTAAAAGATACCGAGAGAAGGGATATGTTGATAAGAAAAATTTTGATGAATTCATTGCAAGACATCAAAAAATGACTGGAAATAGAAACAAAAATCATTATGATTTGCTTGTTCCTGAAAATATTTTATTCCCTAAACGTCGTAGAGAATTGAGAACTCTAATTTGTTTCAATTCAAATAATCGAAATAGTATGCATAGAAATCCAATATTTTTTAATAACGTAAAAAACGGCGGTCACGCTTTGGATAAAAGCCAAGATCTCGCTAGAGAGAAAAAGAAACTAATTAAATTAAAGTTCTTTATTTGGCCCAATTATCGATTAGAAGATTTAATTTGTATGAATCGCTATTGGTTTAATACCAATAATGGCAGTCGTTTCAGTATGGTAAGGATACATATGTATCCACGATTGCAAATTCGTTAATAGTACGTGTATCATGTCCCATGTTTGGGATATGAAAACAAAGAAATGGACACATGTCTTGTCTTATATTCCAGTCTAATACTAATTTAATGATATATATATCAATTAGATCCATAAATGAATTAACAAAATCTTTTTTTTTAGGTCTAACTTTTTCTCTTTTGCATAAATATACCATCCTTTTGGATCCCTAATCAACTTTAAAATTTGATTTATTATTGATTTTATAGGAAGTTCATAACGAACTTAAGATTTTTGTGTATATCAAATTCAAGTAACTAGCATTATTATTACTGATCAGTAAAATTCATATTAAATTAAAAAAAGGGGGGAGGTTCGTTTTATGGTAAAAAATTCATTCATCTCAGTTATTTTTCAAGAAAAAAAAGAAGAAAACTGCGGATCGGTTGAATTTCAAGTATTCCGTTTCACCAATAAGATACGAAGACTTACTTCACATTTAGAATTGCACAGAAAAGACTATTTATCTCAAAGGGGTCTACGGAAAATTCTGGAAAAACGCCAACGTCTGCTAGTTTATTTGTCAAAGAAAAATATAGTACGTTATAAAGAATTAATTAGTCAGTTGAATATTCGGGAGTCCAAAAATCGTTAATTTGAAAAACAATTTTGAATTTTTTGATTTATTCGATTTTGAATCTTGATGAACTTCTTGTCGTTTTCAACAATTCATGTAAGAATGAATAGAGGAAAAACCAATGAGTATACTAGCTACAGAAAAAGACTTTATGATAGTCAATATGGGACCTCACCACCCATCAATGCACGGTGTTCTTCGTCTCATCGTTACTCTAGATGGTGAGGATGTTATTGACTGTGAACCTGTATTGGGTTATTTACACAGAGGGATGGAAAAAATTGCAGAAAACCGAACAATTATACAATATCTGCCTTATGTAACCCGTTGGGATTATTTAGCTACTATGTTCACAGAAGCAATAACTGTAAATGGACCAGAACTGTTGGGAAATATTCAAGTACCTAAAAGGGCTAGCTATATCAGAGTAATTATGTTGGAATTGAGTCGTATAGCTTCTCATCTGTTGTGGCTTGGCCCTTTTATGGCAGATATTGGTGCACAGACTCCTTTCTTCTATATTTTCAGAGAAAGAGAATTAGTATATGATCTATTCGAAGCTGCCACCGGTATGAGAATGATGCATAATTATTTTCGTATCGGAGGAATAGCGGCTGATTTACCTCATGGTTGGATAGATAAATGTTTGGATTTCTGCGATTATTTTTTAACCGGGGTTGTTGAATATCAAAAACTTATTACGCGAAACCCTATTTTTTTAGAACGAGTTGAAGGAGTAGGCATTGTTGGTGGAGAAGAAGCAATAAATTGGGGTTTATCGGGACCAATGCTACGAGCGTCTGGAATAGAATGGGATCTTCGTAAAGTTGATCATTATGAGTGTTATGACGAATTTGATTGGGAAGTCCAGTGGCAAAAAGAAGGAGATTCATTAGCTCGATATTTAGTCCGAATCGGTGAAATGACGGAATCCATAAAAATTATTCAACAGGCTTTGGAAGGAATTCCGGGGGGACCCTATGAGAATTTAGAAATCCGGTGCTTTGAGAGAGAAAGCGATCCAGAATGGAATGATTTTGAAGATCGATTCATTAGTAAAAAACCTTCTCCGACTTTTGAATTGCCGAAACAAGAACTTTATGTAAGAGTCGAAGCCCCAAAAGGAGAATTGGGAATTTTTATAATAGGAGATCAAAGTGGTTTTCCTTGGAGATGGAAAATTCGCCCACCGGGTTTTATCAATTTGCAAATTCTTCCTCAATTAGTTAAAAGAAGGAAATTGGCTGATATTATGACGATATTAGGTAGTATAGATATCATTATGGGGGAAGTTGATCGTTGAAATGATAATTGATACAACAGAAGTACAAGATATCAATTCTTTTTCCAGATTAGAATCCTTACAAGAGGTCTCCGGGATCATATGGATCCTTGTACTTATTTTTACTCCTGTATTGGGAATCACAATAGGCGTACTAGTAATTGTGTGGTTAGAAAGAGAAATATCTGCAGGAATACAACAACGTATTGGGCCTGAATACGCCAGCCCTTTGGGAATTCTTCAAGCTTTAGCAGACGGGACAAAACTACTTTTCAAAGAGAATCTTCTTCCATCTAGAGGAAATACTCGTTTATTCAGTATTGGACCATCTATAGCAGTCATAGCAATTCTACTAAGTTATTCAGTAATTCCTTTTAGTTATAACCTTGTTTTAGCTGACCTCAATATCGGTATTTTTTTATGGATTGCCATTTCAAGTATTGCTCCTATTGGACTTCTTATGTCCGGATATGGATCAAATAATAAATATTCCTTTTTAGGTGGTCTGCGAGCTGCTGCTCAATCGATTAGTTATGAAATACCATTAACTTTATGTGTTTTATCAATATCTCTACGTGCGGTTCGCTAAAACCTAAGCTTTTCTTTTTCCTATTCTTTTCTTTTTCGAAGAGATATCTTGATTTTTTTATTCATTTATTTATTCTTTCGGTTAATAAAAGAAATTAGATAGTTATATATGAGTGAAAGAAAACAACTTCTAAATTCGCAGTAAAATTGGATTGAGTCTCATTTCCTATGTACAAGAGTTAAGGGGAAGTAAACAAAAGTGGAAGAAGCGCTTTACCCCAAGATTGGTTGATTGGTCATCCTAGCTTGAAGCGGGCTCAAAAGATCAACCGTATGGCATTTTCACTGGGGGTTGTATGTATTACAATACATAGATTCCAAAACGGGGGATTGAAAAAAAAATGGGTGGATAGTAAGGAACACCAAAATACACACAACGGATTAGTAATGGAGATTATGTAAATTATTTAAAAGGATACTTCTGCATAACATAAACAGAATACTAATTGGGGCTTTAAGTTGGTAGAAATGATCAGGCAGTACTCCCCACAATTCCGATCCAGAGTATGCTCCTATCCACTAATTAAAGAAATGACTATCAGGAACGAAATAATCCTTTACTTTTTTTAAGCCCCCCTTTTTCTCCGAAAGAAGAAGAGGAACAAAAAAAGTAGAACAAATATAGAATTACAATATAAAAAAAAGGGATCCTTTTATTCTTTCTTTCATATATTCATAGAAATCAAATCATTCATGAACTAATAGAATGTCTAATTCTTTTTCGGAATCAAAATAAAAGGATGGGTTGAAATATCTATTGATATTTCTACAAGGAGTATTTTATTGAAGGGTTGATTAAGTTATTACTCAACACAGAAAAATTGAAATTTTTAAAGGATGAGATTAATTCAGAAATCCTCTTTTTTTTATCCTTATAGCAGACAGAATTCCATTGGTATAATTGGGGCCCGTTCGCTAGATTTTCATTTTGACTCTATCTATCCTATAACCATATCAAGATAACTAATACTGGCCCGGTCCTTACATTTATTTGTGGCCCTGAGGAGCCGTATGAGGTGAAAATCTCATGTACGGTTTTGTAATAGCGATGGGAACAGTAATGTTCTCACCGACTATGATTATCTAACAGTTCAAGTACAGTTGATATAGTTGGGGCGCAAGCAAAATATGGGGTTTGGGGGTGGAATTTGTGGCGTCAACCTATAGGGTTTATCGTTTTTATAATTTCTTCCCTAGCGGAATGCGAGAGATTACCTTTTGATTTACCAGAAGCAGAAGAAGAATTAGTAGCAGGTTATCAAACCGAATATTCAGGAATAAAATTTGGTTTATTTTACGTTGCTTCCTATCTAAATCTATTAGTTTCCTCATTATTTGTAACAGTTCTTTACTTGGGCGGTTGGAATCTTTCCATTCCATATATATTTGTTCCTGAGCTATTTGAAATAAATAAAGCGGATGGAATCTTTGGAACTACAATTGGTATCTTTATTACATTAGCTAAAACTTATTTGTTCTTGTTCATTCCTATTACAACAAGATGGACTTTACCTAGACTAAGAATGGACCAACTATTAAATCTTGGCTGGAAATTTCTTTTACCTATTTCTCTCGGTAATCTATTATTAACAACTTCTTCCCAACTCCTTTCCCTGTAAAGAAAAAGGGAATACGATATTTGCCATTTGTCTCAAACAAGAGAAAGAAAGAAACTCAAATTATTCAGAGATATTCACGATATGTTCCCTATGGTAACTGGATTAATGAATTATGGTCAACAAACAATACGAGCTGCAAGGTACATTGGTCAAAGTTTCATGATTACCTTATCCCAAGCAAATCGTTTACCTGTAACTATTCAATATCCTTATGAAAAATTAATCACATCGGAGCGTTTTCGCGGTCGAATCCATTTTGAATTTGATAAATGTATTGCTTGTGAAGTATGTGTTCGCGTCTGTCCTATAGATCTGCCTGTTGTTGATTGGAAATTGGAAACAGATATTCGAAAGAAACGATTGCTTAATTACAGTATTGATTTTGGAATTTGTATTTTTTGTGGTAACTGCGTTGAGTATTGTCCAACAAATTGTTTATCAATGACTGAAGAATATGAACTTGCTACTTACGACCGTCATGAATTGAATTATAATCAAATTGCTTTAGGTCGTTTACCAATGTCAGTAATTGACGATTTTACAATTCGAACAGTTTTGAATTCGCCTCAAAGAAAAAATGGGTAAACCTCTTAATTTCCAATTACTAAGGTTCAGTTTTGGTATATTTGTATTGAAAGTCTATTAATATATACATAATTTTTTCGAACTATATAGGTTAAACCTCTTAATTTCCAATTACTAAGGTTCAGTTTTGGTATATTTGTATTGAAAGTCTATTAATATATACATAATTTTTTCGAACTATATAGGTTCAATTTCAAATTTCCATTTCGAATAAAGAAAAGAACGAAATTGATCCAATAGCTGTACCCGCATCAATTCCCACTTAGTAGATTAGAATTTAATTCAATTGGGAATGTCTCATAAAAAAATTTTTCCCGGTCGGTTCAATAAGGTCATGAAAAACATTTCGATTTTTTTATTTCTTATTTTAATATAATGGATTTGCCTGGACCAATACATGATTTTCTTTTAGTTTTTCTGGGATCGGGTCTTATATTAGGAGGTCTGGGAGTGGTATTACTTACCAACCCAATTTATTCGGCCTTTTCTTTGGGATTGGTTCTTGTTTGTATATCCTTATTCTATATTCTATCAAATTCCCATTTTGTAGCTGCCGCACAGCTCCTTATTTACGTGGGAGCTGTAAATGTTTTAATCATATTTGCTGTAATGTTCATGAATGGTTCAGACTATTCCAACGATTTTCATTTTAATCTTTGGACTATTGGTAATGGGGTTACTTCCCTGGTTTGTACAAGTATTTTTTTTTCGCTAATCACTACTATTCTAGATACGTCGTGGTACGGGATTATTTGGACTACACGATACAACCAGATTATAGAACAAGATTTGATAAGTAATACTCAACAAATTGGAATTCATTTATCAACAGACTTTTTTCTTCCATTTGAACTCATTTCAATAATTCTTTTAGTTGCTTTGATAGGTGCAATTGCCGTGGCTCGTCAGTAAAAAATCTTTATAACTAGCAACAGCAATCCAAATTCAACCTTTTTCTGTGTTATCACATCTTTTTCCCTTCAATTCTAGTTGAATAGTATTCATGTTTGAATAGTATTCATGTATAAATAGAAAATCAAAATAGAAATTTTTTTATTCGATCTACTATCAATATATTCTTTTGTTCCGTACTTGTTATATTCTAAGTAATCGAATTACTTGAATTATTGTTCATATTGAAATGAATCGAAATTGGTACGGAGTTGGTCAATGATGCTCGAGCATGTACTTGTTTTGAGTGCCTATTTATTTTCGATCGGTATCTATGGATTGATCACGAGCCGAAATATGGTTCGGGCCATGATGTGTCTTGAACTTATACTAAATGCGGTTAATATAAATTTCGTAACATTCTCTGATTTTTTTGATAGTCGACAATTAAAAGGAGATATTTTCTCAATTTTTGTTATAGCTATTGCAGCCGCTGAAGCAGCTATTGGATCAGCTATTGTTTCCTCAATTTATCGTAACAGAAAATCGACTCGTATAAATCAATCGACTTTGTTGAATAAGTAGTATTTAGAATAATAGCCATCAATTCGACTTAGCATATATAATATGTCGTAACCTCGATCATGTTTGTGAAACCGGAAGAAATCAAAGTATCCTTGTTCCCTCTTAGGAGTTGATCCAGAAGTGGATTAATTAGAAAAATTCTGGTAAATCATTGATTCATCTGGTGTTTAAATATATGATGTTTCCAAATTGACTAGATCGAAAATTTAAGAGTTCAAAAATTGATAGATACAATGTCACATTCAGTAAAGATTTATGATACATGTATAGGGTGTACTCAATGTGTCCGAGCTTGCCCCACAGATGTATTAGAAATGATACCTTGGGACGGATGTAAAGCAAAGCAAATTGCTTCGGCTCCAAGAACAGAGGACTGTGTTGGTTGTAAGCGATGTGAATCCGCCTGTCCAACGGATTTCTTGAGTGTTCGAGTTTATTTATGGCATGAAACAACTCGAAGCATGGGTCTAGCTTATTGATATTGATACGTTCCCGAAAATCCCACTTGAATACATTTTGAATACAGTTTCTTTTTTTTACCGATTACCCGCAAAACCCCGTACTCGAAAAATAAAAACAAAATAAGAATATATTCTCTTTTCGAGCACGGGTTTTTATGGTCCAAGTGTATCTTGTCTTTACCACGAATTATTTTCCTTGGTTAACAATAATTGTAGTTTTTCCAATCGCCGCGGGTTCTTTAATTTTCTTTCTCCCTCATAGAGGAAATAAGGTGACGAGAGGGTATACCATATATATATGTGTCTTAGAACTCCTTCTAACGGCCTATGCATTCTGTTATCATTTCCGATTGGACGATCAATTAATCCAGCTGGCAGAGGATTATAAATGGATCAACTTTTTTGATTTTGACTGGCGATTGGGAATAGATGGACTTTCCCTAGGACCTATTTTACTGACGGGATTTATTACCACTTTAGCTACTTTAGCGGCTCGGCCAGTTACTCGGAATTCCAGACTATTCCATTTCCTGATGTTAGCGATGTACAGCGGCCAAATAGGACCATTTTGTTCTCGGGACCTTTTACTTTTTTTCATCATGTGGGAGTTAGAATTAATTCCCGTTTATCTACTTCTATCCGTGTGGGGTGGAAAGAAACGTCTTTATTCAGCTACAAAGTTTATTTTGTACACTGCAGGAGGTTCCGTTTTTCTATTAATAGGTGTTTTGGGTATCGGTTTATATGGTTCCAATGAACCAACATTAAATTTGGAAACATTGGCTAATCAATCGTATCCCGTGGCACTGGAAATAATATTCTATATTGGATTTCTTATTGCTTTTGCTGTCAAATCACCGATTATACCCTTCCATACATGGTTACCAGACACCCACGGAGAGGCGCATTACAGTACTTGTATGCTTTTAGCCGGAATCTTATTAAAAATGGGGGCGTATGGGTTGGTTCGGATCAATATGGAACTATTACCGCGCGCTCATTCTATATTTTCTCCCTGGTTCATGATAGTAGGTACAATGCAAATAATTTATGCAGCTTCAGCATCTCCTGGCCAACGGAATTTAAAAAAAAGAATAGCTTATTCCTCCGTATCTCATATGGGTTTCATAATTATAGGAATCGGCTCGCTAACCGATACAGGACTTAACGGAGCCATTTTACAAATAATTTCTCATGGGTTTATTAGTGCTGCACTTTTTTTCTTGGCAGGAACGAGTTATGATAGAATACGTCTTGCTTATCTCGACGAAATGGGCGGGCTGGCTATCCCAATTCCAAAGATATTCACGCTATTCAGTATCTTATCGATGGCTTCCCTTGCATTGCCGGGCATGAGTGGTTTTGTTGCGGAATTTATAATATTTTTGGGAATAATTACCAGCCAAAAATTTTTGTTAATGCCAAAAATCCTAATCACTTTTGTAATGGCAATTGGAATGATATTAACTCCTATTTATTCATTATCTATGTTACGGCAAATGTTCTATGGGTACAAGCTATTTAATGCTCCAAACTCTTATTTTTTTGATTCTGGACCACGGGAGTTATTTGTTTTGATCTCTATTCTTCTACCCGTAATAGGTATTGGTATTTATCCGGATTTCGTTCTCTCACTATCAGTGGACAAGGTCGAAGCTATTATATCTAATTTTTTTATAGATAGTTTTCATGAATAAAAAAAAAAAAAATGAAAAAGCAATTCCATGATTTAAAAAATAGTTCGTTGTCTAATGAAAAAAGAAGTCTTTTTTCTTCTCTTAAGTTTAAGTTAAATAAAAAAAAAAAAAAAAACGAAGTAAAAAAAAATTTGAATTTTAATTGTGACCAGACGCCTTTGGCCTTTGTAAGAACCTTTTGAATCAAACGGTGTGGTGATTCAAAAGGTTCTCGGCGTCTTACACTAAGGTTCGTTTCGATATATGCGCTGTCCTATATTTGTATTCATCAAGCCCTTTCTTCTTCAATTCAAGTAGATGTTAATTAAATGAACCATAACTATGTAACCCTATTCCTAATAGATTGACCCCAAAATAGCATATCCAAATTATAAGAAAGCCCAGAGAAGCCACAATTGCGGAATTTACACCTTCCAAATTTGTATTTGTTCGAGTATGTAAATAAATCCCGAATATAGTCCAAGTAATAAATGCCCAAGTTTCCTTGGGATCCCAATTCCAATATGATCCCCATGCTTCATTAGCCCATACTGCTCCCGAAAGAATACCTATGGTTAAAAAGATAAATCCTAAACTAATAATACGATAACTACAACGATCCAATTGTTGAATCACTTGATACCTGTAAAAATTTCTAGCAGAAAGAAAATAAGTATTTAGTAAAAGATTACTTTTTTTATTCATGTATTGGATTTCGCCGAAGCAAAATGACTCATTTCCATTTAAAAAATTATTGCTTTTCCCCAAAATCCTTATAACTTTTCGAAACGTAATGACTAGCAGAGCTGTGGATAATAATGATCCACATAAAAGAGCTGCATAGCCTAATACCATCATACTTACGTGCATCATTAACCACTGGACTTGAAGAGCGGGTACTAATATGCCGGATTGATGCAGTTTGGTTAAAAAACCCGAAGTAGCAAAGCCTTGGGTAAAAATAGCACTTGGCGCGGTTATAGTGCTTAAATGATTTTTAGGATTTTTAAAATAGAAAATCCTATGAATAATGGAGAAACTCCATGAAAGAAAGATTAATGATTCATATAAATCACTTAATGGGAAATGCCTCGAATAAATCCAACGGGTGATTAATAATCCTGTTAGACAGAAAACAGTAGCTATCATCCCCTTTTCTGATGAATCATATAGTCCTTTGATTTCATCGACTAATAAGGTTATCAAATGAATTGTAATTCCAATTGAAACGACCGAAAAGGATATATGAGTTAATATATGCTCTAAAGTTGAAAATATCATAAATAAAAAAAAAAATTAAAAGCGAGAATCCCTTAAGTATACAGAATGGGAATCATAAATTAAATTCATTGGCGAGCTTTTTGTATATCTTTTCGAAGATGCTATGCCGCCACTCGGACTCGAACCGAGATGCTTTAGCACTGCTTCCTAAGAGCAGCGTGTCTACCGATTTCACCATAGCGGCTTGCTCAAAATAATAATAACCTATTTTTACCCAATCGTCGAGATTGAAAGACTCAATTTCAATGAAATCATTTTTATTTTTAGGAAGCATTCAAATTGATGAATAAAAAGTCATTTAAATAGAGATTGAAAGATTCCCCTTTTTGTCGTCTTATTTAGTTATTTAAGATTGAAGTTGTAACTAAATAGTTCTAACTTCAATCCAGGGAAAAACTAAAACAAAATGTTCTTTCCTTCCCCCCTTTTTTTTTTTCATTTTTTATAACTTTTGTATTATAGTGATATAGTAATTTAGAAAAATAATCATTCAGAAAGTTACAAAAAAGTTTTATACTTAATCAATTAGTTTCAAATCAATTAGTTTTAACAACCCATTGATTTTTCCTAATGTTGGTTTTGCCTAAACATTTTATATCTCCTCTTTTATAGTCTAAATAGAAATAGAAAAGTATAAATAGAAAAAAAAAATTATTATTGTGTTATTTATAAGTGGGTGGGGTGATGGGGAAAATAAGAATCCCCATCTTGGGACTAAAAAAAATATTCAAATAAAAAGAAAGGTGAAATTTTTTAGTTTGTCTTGATTCTGTTTTCAAATAAAAAAAAAAAAAATGGTACTTTTTTTTTTTATTTTTTATTTTTTCGAATTCAGTAGAGAAATCAATTGGTTCAAAACACTAGGGAATGGAAATCGTTACTTACTTTTTTTTAGTTCGATTTTCCTATTCTATATTATAGAGTATAAATTCGAAACGAAATTAACTCATTTTTCGAGTCAGGCTGAGTCGGATTATTCCAGCGTTTTCTTATTTATTTGACGTAAAAAAAACTTTTTGAATTCCCGGTATAAAGGGATTTCGCTAACGAAAAAGCTTTCAACGCTGCCCAATATCCCCCCTTTTTCCAAATCTTTTTACGAATACGTTTTTTTAATATAGAAGTACGTTTTTTTGGAACTGCCATTCAAAAAATAAAAGGTTATTTATTGATCAAATTGGATGTGAAAGACATCTATTGTTTAAAAACAAATCATTTTTTATTTTTACTATTCATTTCAGACTATTCATTTCATTATCTGTCTATTTATTCTCTAAATTATACTACCCTTCTAAAAAAAAGAAATATGTGAAAATGGCATAAAATCTTACTAGAACAAAAAAAACAATATGATATAGGAGTTTTTCAATTTCTATTCCATAAATATCCGCGAAAGAATAATTCATATTTCCGAGTTATTGGTGGTACCTTTATATACCTATTCAAATCGATATCTATAGGGTGGATTATGCCATATAATATAAATAGAATTGGTTGAAGTTGATAAAAAAAAAGGCAAAAGTCCTTTCGTTTCTATTTCTGTCTATTTTCGGCATGCTACATTTCTATATGAAAAATACATCGAACAAGTTTTACCTACCTAATAAAAAAAAAATTTCATCTTTACTTAATTAGTCATTAACTGCCATTTATTGTAATGGAAGACAATTAATCCGGTACGAAAGGAATTAGTTAATGATTCTGAATAAACAACGAATAAACAAACAAAAATACTTAGTTCTTAGTTTATTGGGAAAAGGTATGAGTCATCCTATGATTTATATCAAAATCAAGTACTTAATTTGGTATAATTCTTTACTCTTGATCTATGTACATAAATTATTGTAATAGGGAATAATAATTGAAATTTGAATTTGCTCCATCTTCATAAAAATCTTACTTAGTCAAAAAGAATTATTTATTTTTGATTAGTAACTTAGTTATATCATTTGACTGCTTTGAACTTTGAATTTTTTTTTTTTGAAGTAGTTGGGAAAGATTCAAAATAACTATGAATAGAAAATTTTATTTACGTTTTTTTAATACTTTAATTTTTTTTTTATTAATCTCTTTTAAAATAGATAAGAACTGGTGAATCAGAAACAATTAATTAAGAATAAAAAAAGTTATTATTATTTTATGGAACATACATATCAATATTCCTGGATCATACCGTTCGTTCCACTTCCAGTCCCTATGTTAATAGGAGTGGGGCTTCTGCTTTTTCCGACGGCAACAAAAAATCTTCGCCGTATG